CTTTCTCATATATATTTTATCATATTCTATTCATTTTTATTTTATTTTTATTCGACCCTCCCGGAGTTCATTCTCCGGGCAACTCCCTTTAACCGGTGGATTCCTTTCAACTTACTTCTTTTATGATCTCATTGGAAATCATATAAAGACAATTCCTATTTGATATAGCTATTTGTGCAAGTATTTTACGATTAAGAAGCAACTGTCTCTTGTACAGATCATTTATTAATCTACTATAACTATAGCATACCCCCCTTTCACGAATTGCTGCATTTATTCGAGTGATCCACAAACGACGAAAATTGATTTTTTGCTTATCCCTATCCCGATGAGCCGAAACCAAAGCTCTTATTTTTTGTTGAGTAATAGTTCGAGTAAGTCTTGAATGAGCCCCCCGAAAGCTTGATGCAAATAAACGAATTTTTGTTCTACGTCTCCGAGCGATATATCCCCGTCTAATTCTGGTCATTGAATAAATGAAACTTTAACGAATAACTAATAGATTTCCTTTCTTTTAGTTATTCTTTTGCCCCTTTCCTAGTATATTAATAACAAAACGGATTTTTCCAATGTATAAACTAAAAATTCCAATGGCTTTGGCTACTATAACCTTCCCAATCACTATTTTTTATTTTTTCTAGGCATTTCACCTCGAAATACGAAATTGTACTATATATACTAGGTATTAAAAAAATAGCACTGATAAAGAAATAGTGGATTCCATCGTTTCTATGGTTACTTCTTAAACGGTGAGGTCTTCTCTATACACCGGAGCCTTTACTTCATTTAATCAATGTTATTGCTAACTTGTATAGTTCACATTCTTCGGCTCTACCCATGAATTATTCAGTAATAGGTCTTTCACAACGAGCTCTACCTATACAGTAACGGTATTTAATTATGAAGGTTGGCTGGGTAGCTGACCCTGTTAGTCCGTTCTTACAAGAGGCGTCTATGTTAACTAAGATTTCCTCCGCTTAATGGATAGCCATTTGCTACCAATGGAGAACTGCTTCTCATCTTGAATTGAGGTGAGTGGATTTACACCAATAGAAACCATAAATTTCATACACAATAAAAGGGATCTGATTCATTTTCTTATTTTTAGATAGGAAATGTAGTTCGTTTTTCCCTTCTATCCTATTTGATCATTGATATTCGAACATTGTTCTCTTTCCTTTGTTCTAGTTCATGATCTGAACGAGTCGCACATACACCCTAGTACATGTTCCTCGACGCTGAGGGCATCCCCGAAGCGCGGGGGATTTTGTGACATTTCTAATTGGCTGTCTTGTATTTCTAATAAGTTGTTTAATCGTTGGCATGTTGAATCATATACATAATGGGCTGGTTTAGATCGATCCTAACCGGATGATTTTGAATTACTTTTATTCAATAGATTCAATAGAAGAGTAAATAAAAGTCATAGAATATTAAAGAATATTAAACTCGGCAGGGTTAACTTCAAATCACGAATTGACGCGAAATACAGGCTATTGTCATTCAACCGCTACAAGATCAACAATCCCATAAGCTTGGGCCTCTGTTGCTGACATAAAAATATCTCTTTCCATGTCTTCGGATACAACCCATATGGGTTTGCCCGTTCTTTGTACATAAACCCTTGTCAGGGTTTCACGCAGTTTCAGCAGTTCTCCCACTTCCAGGATGAATTCTCCCGTTGCTACTTCAGAAAAAGAACCAGCAGGTTGATGGATCATTACCCTGATGATATAAGATAATAAAAGGTTTCTCTATTTCGTATGATGAGGGGAAGATAAAAGAAACATAAAAGAATAACAAGAAAAAAAGATAGAATTGAACAACCGTACGGGCATTATGCATTGCATACGGCTTTACAATAAAATTGACCCTTACCTTTCATCAAAGAAATAAAAAAATAGGATCGATCAGACCCCGGTCGGTAAATGATCAACTTACCACCCTTCCTTTCGGAGGAATTCAAAAATACTATGATGGCTCCGTTGCTTTATATATTTATTATATTTTTTTGTCTGTGATTTGTCTGTCATTCAGCAATCCCAAAGTTGCTTTTTTATTTGATCAAATAAACTAAGGAAAAAAGAATCTTATTTTTTTTTTTCGCTCTATAAGTTAAGAGACCCCTGGTGTGAAAAAAAGTTTGTGACGCTGAACTGGACTTCCGATAATAAAATAGGAAATACCTTTTTCTCATATTACTCTCTCGATACATAATCTAATGTTTTGAAAACAAAATTCCTTATATCGAATTCAAAGTGCCATGCTATTATTACTTAATATTCATATTTCATATGGCGAAGGCATAGTCTTCTTTTTTCTCTCAAATAAAAGCCTCATTGGCGCCAAGCGTGAGGGAATGCTAGACGTTTGGTAATCTCTCCTCCGACCAGGATAAAAGATCCCATTGAAGCGGCTGCTCCCATGCATATTGTATGTACATCTGGTTGCACAAATTGCATAGTATCATAAAGAGCCACCCCCGGTATTACCCATCCGC